ATAACGTAACACTAATAATAAAAAAAAAAGCGGGGATATGGCGAAATTGGTAGACGCTACGGACTTAATTGGATTGAGCCTTGGTATGGAAACCTACTAAGTGAGAACTTTCAAATTCAGAGAAACCCTGGAATTAAAAATGGGCAATCCTGAGCCAAATCCAGTTTTCTGATTCTTAAAACAAACAAGGGTTCAGAAAGCAATACAAAGGATAGGTGCAGAGACTCAATGGAAGCTGTTCTAACAAATGGAGTTGGCTGCGTTGCGTTAGTAAAGGAATCCTTCCATCGAAACTTACGAAAGGATGAAGAATACCCTATATATACGATATACGTACTGAAATACTATCTGAAAATGATTAATGACGACCTGAATCTTTTTTTTTCGAATTGATATGAAAAAAGAATCGAATATTCATTGATCAAATCATTTACTCCATCATAATCTGATAGATCTTTTGAAGAATTGATTAATCGGACGAGAATAAAGATAGAGTCCCATTCTACATGTCAATATTGACAACAATGAAATTTATAGTAAGAGGAAAATCCGTCGACTTTAGAAATCGTGAGGGTTCAAGTCCCTCTATCCCCAAAAAGGCCTATTTGATTCCCTAATTATTTATCCCCCCATTTTTTTCGTTAGCGGTTCAAAATTCGTTATGTTTCTCATTCATTCTAACAATAATCTTTCGCATTCACAAATTGATTTGATCAGTAATTTTTTTCTTATCACAAGCCCTGTGATACATATGATATGCGGACAAATCAATATCTTTGAGCAAAAGTAATTCCCATTTCAAATTGGAATGATTTACAATACATACCATTACTCATACGTTAATGAAACTTTGGAAGTTTTATTTTGGAAGATCCAAGAAATTCCATGAGGCTGGGATAAAACTTTGGAATCCCTTTTTATCTTTTTAATTGACATAGACCCAAGCTATCTATTAGAATAAGAATGGTGCGTTGTGAATGGTCGGGATAGCTCAGTTGGTAGAGCAGAGGACTGAAAATCCTCGTGTCACCAGTTCAAATCTGGTTCCTGGCACATGAGTCATTTAGATGAGTATCTATTCTACAAATTCATTGGTATGGGTCGACATACATATTCATTAAGAGTATGAAATCATAATAGTATAAATCACTATACATATATATACATTTCAGGGTGTGGATATATACCTCTTATATTTTTAGAATATTTAGAGATGAGTCAAAGTATATGTATAGAAAATATGTATAAAAAATTTGATTTTGTTTCCTCTTCTTTTTTATTTGTTCATACCATCTTTCCTCTCCTTCAAAAAGAATGTTAATACTTCATACATATTCAAAACGATCAATTTTTTGGTTGAAAGTACTATAGTCTAGCGGGGTTGAAGGGTGTGAATAGCCAAGAGGTATCTCAGATAGAGTACAAATAGAATCTGGCCCCCTTCATCCTTTTATTTCTTTCTATTTCCTTTTTATGTTCTATTTCTTGATTTTATCCCATGTAACTTTATGGAACCTATCTAAGTGATGTGCGCGGTACATAGTTCTGCATCATGAATTATTTCAGTTTCATCTTATATAACATTGACCCGGCTCATACGAAAAAATTCTATTTCAAAATTTGAAAATCTTAATGAACCCCTCAAATTTTATTTTTTTTAGCCTATCTATAATATGTGAATGAAACTTTATCTTTCTGATCTATAAGAGAATGTACAAATATTCTTTAAATATTTTGAATTTTAGTTAGTTTCTGATTATTCAATGAGCATCTTGTATTTCATAAAAATTAGGAGCAATATAATCCTTACGTAAAGGCCATCCTATCCAACTCTCAGGCATTAAGATACGTTTCAGACGGGGATGATTATCATAAGAGATTCCCAACATATCATAAGACTCCCTTTCTTGAAAATCCGCACTTTTCCAAACCCAGAAAACGGACGGAATTCTTGGATTGCTCCTTGGAGCAAATACTTTTATGCATACTTCTTCCGGTTGATCTATACCATACTCTATTCTTGTAAGATGGTACACACTAGCTAACAGTCCACCTGGTGCTACATCATAGGCACATTGGGAACGTAAATAATTGTAACCATATACATATAAAACGACAGCAATGGAATGCCAATCCTCTGGCTTTATTTGTAAAGTCTCTATTCCTTGGTAATCGAAGCCCAAAGATCTATGAACTAGCCCATGTTTGACTAACCATGCAGACAAACGACCCTGCATCTTTTTTATATCTCCCCCATTTTGATTTGTATAAGTGTTATAAGTATTTCACATTTACAATGAAATTTATGAAGATTGACTCACCGTTTGTTATTCTGTACCTGTACAAAAAAAGGATTCCGCCTAATTTACCAGTTTGTGGGAAAATACTGAATTTTTGTACTTGAAAAATGCTTTAGGAGGGATTTCTGAAGTAGATGGTGATTGAGAAAGTAATCCTTGATCAAAATTTCCAGTATAAGTATTGCGTGCAAGGCGAAACT